TTCGTATTTTTCATATTTAAATCTCTGATTAACGATAGGACAAGATTTATTTTGCATCATATCTAACTGATTACTTGGTTCGAACCGAAGAAGTAATGCCACTGGATTTTTATCAAACTGACTGCAATATTTGTCTGTCCTTGAGGATACCACCATAGCCAGAGCGCCTTCTACTTCTAATAGTAATAATAGTATTAATAGGCCATGAACTATATAAGAATCATTATCAACGAATCCATAGGAAGTGATCCAATTTTTTTCATCGTATCTGGATGAATACCAAAGATCTTGAGCGACCAATCCGGCAGAACAACTCAAAAGATAAAGAAGTATCGTTAATTTATTCATGATCATTCCAAGTTTGAAGTACCATTTGTACAAATAAGAATCCCCTCCCTTACATGATTTCTTATTCATATAGATAGATATAGGATCTATGGGGCAATTACTTATAAGTACATTTTGTGTAACAGCCCTTCCTATCTGATAGAAAAGGATCCCATGACCTTGAATCAATCTTATATGGGATCGAAAATTCCAAGTTTTTCTATAAAGAGCTGATCTAATTGTATTAGATTCTATAATGAATTTATTCTGTGTAATACTAATTGATAGGGACTCATTGATAAGTTTTACAATATCTCGCACATTGTAACCCAGGTTTATGGACTCAAATCCATTAGTATGGAACATATTCTTTTCCAATTGGAATCCCCTAGTATATAAAAGAATTAAAAAGTGTTTTTTTTGCTGTTTAAGAAGAAGCCTTCGTATTTTAATGCATGTATTTAATTTATTCGGAGTTATTAGAGCGGGATCCACTTTTTGGGGAATATGAGTCGAAGCAATAACAATAATATTGCTAGTGGAACATCTTTCAAAATCCCTGTAGATATAGTTATCTAATAGACCAAGTGATAAGTAATTTGACTCATTTACATGCAGATCATGAATGTTTGGAATCCATATTATGCAAGGAGACATTGCTTTTGCTAATTCGAATTGAAGGGTGATATCAAATTGGTCTATTTTCTTCGTCATATACATATCTTTATCTATATAATTATCTATATAAATATCAAGATCATCATCACTATCATCAATAATATAATAATTAGGATTGTCATCCAGGAACTTGTTCGGAAATATCGTAATTAAAGGAACATAAGAGTTTTTTACTAGGTCTTTGACCAAATTGTATCGTCCAATTTCTATATAACCTATCAATAAAATACCTATATAAGGATATAGAGATAATTTAAGCGAAAAGGGTTTTTCATGAGGAGATAGGGAGGACTGAAAACTATTAGTCCAACGCGGGGTTTGTGAATAAAGGATTGTATTATAATGAGCAAGGAATATTCGTCTTTCTGCTAAACAGGACCTATTGAACTCATAATTCATTAGATATTTTTGATGAATGTCAACTAAGTATCGTAAGGAAATTGATCCCGGTTGTTCAATCATTTTATAACCAGAGTCATTCTTTGATAAATTATCACTATGAGTCAGACTCCATATAATTTGAGAAATACTTTTTTCTGTCGTTAAGTTAAAAAATTGAAACAAGAATTCTCTTTCTTCATCATCAATCGAATAACTTTTTGCTACCCATAATTCTATTTTATCATCAATCCAATAACCATTCACATTTTTTATTTTTCTTATAAATGAATAAATCTCTTTACTTGTACGACTTAGATATCTAGTATTTATCGAAAAAATGATTTTATTTAGGGGATTTGGTATGATACTTCCAATATAAATGAGATTGATCTTAGAACATAGTGATTTGAGTGATTTTATACCATAAGTGGGACCACCACCCAATAGCATGTTGCCGCCAGAAGCATAACTTCGTAGTTCTTCCATAACAACTATAAAAAGATTTTTTAACCATAAAGGATTCAATTCAGATGTAGGATACCTATTCAGAATTTCTTTAAATCCAATCATGTATGATGGAATCATAAAATATTTTATATGTTCTAACTCTGTCTGTAACTCACTATAAACTCGGGAAAAAAATATAATATGTCTATGAATGATATATCCAGCAACAATAAGAAGGAAAATTATGGAATATAGGAACTCCCAAGCATTTGTTGATCTCATATGTGACCATATTAATGTAACAGGTGACTCATTATTTTTATGAATCATTTCTTCGGACAGAAGAATATTCTGTAAACGTAAACATTGACTCGAAATATAACTTATCAAAGTCCATTTTGGAATAATCTTATGATAAATTAGCCGTGATATATATGATTCATGCATCATATCATTAAAAATGGATACAAATTTTTGACTACTACTAAATATTGGCATCGGCAATGGGTCTGAAAGAATATCTAAAAGGGTAAAATTAAGATATTGGCACCCTATAGAAGTAAGGAACCATGGCATATATGTTTGGAACCGATTACATTTTGATAGATTTGAAAAAGGACTAAAGGTTCTATACATCTGACCTTTATAAACACATTTATTTAGACAAAAACTTAGGTTTTTATTATTTCCTGATGATAAATATTTATAAGAACATAGAGTATTAATCAAACCCATGTTTGAATTTAAACTGAGATACTGATTCAAGTTATTCCTTTCTGAATAATATAGATTCATATATGAAATAAGTTGATAATAATATTTTTCATCAACATTGTGTGTAAAATCATTAGTTATTAATATGTCAGATTCTTTTTGTATATCTTTTTTTTTATCTACATACAAATAAAATATTTTGTTGCAAATGGATTTATGGGTTCCCCAGGACCTAAATCTATAACTAATTGAATGGATTATATAGGTCTTTTTCACATAAAAATCAAAATGGAATCTTTTGTGACAATAGAACCATAAGTTATGTGAATCATTTAAGAATATAAATTGATTTTCTTTATAAAAATAAGATATCAATGAACTTATATGAAATGGTTTTATGGGATTAAACCAATTGTATTGATAATTGTATATCATTGATAAATAGGAATATGTGCTATAACATGATTTTCTGCGATTTTTTTTATTTATAGTATTAAATGAGTAAATTAACCGCTTTGATATATTTTTGAATAAAAATGGTAATATTGTTCCTACATTTATAAAGATCAATAATTTGGATCTTTGTAAAGTATCATGATAATCCAATAAAAATAATAAGTCTTTAAATTTATTAAAATTAATGATTTGAACATCTATGTATTCTAACAACTTATTGCAGAGTTTATAATTTGGATCTTTATATTTAAATTCATATATGTGAATCTCAAGCTTATTTAGAGAGATATTCCCTATAATAACAAATAAAAATAGAAGTGACTTGGACAAAACTAAAAAAAGTGGTTTATACAAATATTCTTTGTCAATAGCCTCGGACCAATAAATAAAATATTTATTAATACATAAGAACCATAAGAACACTACTTGCACTATTTTTAAAGGATTATTCTGTTCATAAACGAAATATTTATGAAAATTATTTATACCATTAGATCTTTTGTATTTATATAAATTATATGAATCGTAATCCCGATTCATGAATATATCAGTTCGAAAAATAAGAGTATCAAACCATTTCTTATGATTATTTTTTAAATTTAATAAATGTTGGTTAATAATATTCATATATTTCATTATAGTTATATTATTTATATTATTCAAAATATGATTAAAAGTATCATTTAACATTTGAATTAAATATTTTAAGTTGCAATCAGATCTATTCATTAAAACGAATATATTAAATATATTTATTATGTATACATAGGTACTATATTGTATTTTAATCAGATTTTGTATCAATCTATATTTATTGACTGCCTCTGTTACGTTGTTTATAGCAAATACCACTTTTTTTAGTCTTGGATATTCCAATTTATTACCGAAGTAAACCCGGAACAAATAAAAAATATTAGGTAGAACCCATAAATATGTCTTTTTAAATTCGTCTCTAGAGTTTAATACTTTGTTAAATACTATTTTTTGATACAATTTGTAGGAATCAATATAAAAATAAAAAGAAAATTCCATATGAAACACAAGATATGGCTCGGTTATTGATATAGTTAATAGATCCAACATTTCTGGTAATCTATATTCTGATTTTAATTCATACTTCGGAACCAGATCACATATGTGATCTGGTTCCGAAGTATGAATTAAAATGGTATCTTGTAAATACATAATTATTTTGAATATATAAACCATTTCTTTATTTTTTGCTCGCCTAGAAGGGACAAAAGAAACATATTTTTCTTTTTTCAAAAATTTGTAATATATAATTAATTTATAAATAGTATTTGAAACCATATTCAATTCTGACCATTTGTCAGATAAGAAATAAAAAATTGATATTGTAGTATTTCCAATAAATTCTTTGATTACTTCCGTAATAAGATGATTATTAATCCGTTTATCAAGTTCCATAAATAGCCAGGACATGTAATAATATACAAAAAGACATTTTTGTAATATATCTGATTCTATATCTGTTTGTTCCGTTTGAATAAAGTAAGGATCAAAAAGAATTGATCTATCTTTTATTTTTAATTTATGAATATCTATTTTATAATTTATAAAGGAATCAAAAGGATCTTTGTATTTATCAGAATAATATACTTTACATTGTTGAAAATCTGTTACTTGAACAAAAATATATCTTGTAGAATCATATTTAATATTTGACAATGCATTCTGTACCTTGCTAAAAAAAGAAGGATACTTGTTTACCAACCAAATCCAATTTTCTCTAGAGTCGTTTATCAAAAAATATGATTCATGCTGATTATTACAACAACTAATAAATATATCTTGGAAGAATTGCCACATATGAAATTGAGCATAATTTTGCAAAGAAATAACCCATTGTTTTTTCGAGAATATCAAGAATATATTGGAAACATGCTCAATATCATTTAATTGAATTAATTGAATAGTTGTCCCAACTGCTTGTTGTTTTAAGGAAATACCCAACTGAATTGGTGCTTTTTTGCATTCAATAAAAACAGACATTAGATAACAAATAAAATCTTTTCCTAAAATTTCAAATAGTTGTCCCAAATTGAAGTTGATTATTTTTTGTTTCTTACTCGGAAAAAAATTATTAAAAAATTCCCAATAATGGTACTTATGTATCGTATAATCCATATAATATAAATAATATAAAAAAATAAATTCCCGATATTTGCTATATTTATATTTGAATGAAATCTCAATCCCAGCTATGATTTCATTATATATATTAGATATATGATAACTATAATTTTTTTTTTTTTTTACAATTTTTACAATATGTTTCCTCCACAAACATGAAACCTGGTTAGATTCATTAATAATACATTTTTTATTTATTGGAATAATCCAAGTACTTTCTTGAGGATCCAGGAATCGACTTTCAAAAATATTATTTATTTTTGGAATATACAAGAGCGAAACAATTAACCTATTACTATTGGAAGACCAAAAATATTTTTCCAATGTCTCCTTTATGGGCCCAATGTAATTCGTAGATATAGGAAAAAATTCCATCAAATATATATTTTTTCTTTCAACTATCTTTTTATTGTTAATACAAGATATAAGTACTACTACAAGCAGTACTATATTTGTATTTTTGATCGTTAAATTTAAATATTGATTGCTTGTTGAACCCGATGAATAATGTGAAATTAGTATACTCAAAGTTTTGGAATCAAAGAGTTTTATAAAACGTTCTTGGTGTAAAAAAATGTAAGTTAAAGATCCCACTAAATTAAAGTTCATCCATGAATCTAATAAATAGTTATAATTTTTAATCTCTCTAAATTCTAATATCCAGGATTTTAATTGATGTTGTTTCATTTATTCCTCCTAAAGATTTAATTTTTTAATTTTAATTTGGTTATTCATGATGTATTATAATTCCTGTTAAGCATCCATGGCTGAATGGTTAAAGCACCCAACTCATAATTGGTAAATTCGTAGGTTCAATTCCTGCTGGATGCACGCCAAAGGTAATATTTAATAAGTCTATTGGAATTGGCTCTGTATCAATGAAATATCATAATACATACATAGCAAATATATATATATATATGATTATTTACACCATAATATAAATATATTAACAATTAATAATTATAATTATTATAAATATTGTAAATTGTAATATTGTAACCCATAGGAATAAAATATATTTATGAATGGAATCAAATATACAGTATTGACAGAAAAAAGTATTAAGTTATTGAAGAGCAATCAATATACTTCTAATGTTGAATCAGGATCAACTAGAACAGAAATGAAGCATTGGGCCGAACTCTTCTTTGGTTTCAAAGTAATAGCTATAAATAGTTATCGACTACCGGGAAATTTTATAAATAGGGGATATATAATGCATTACAGACGTATTATTATTAAGTTTAAATCGGGTTATTCTATTCCACCTATTATATATAATATAGAAAAAATAACCTAAAGCAAAAGACTTAATAACACGGTAATACATTTATACAAAACTTTTACCCCGAACACACGCAATATAGCCATCAATAGTCAAGTGAAATATAATCTACAAAATTATTTAATCTACGGACAGCATCATTTTAATAAAGGTCGTAATACCAGAGGTACCATTACTGTAGGGCATAGAGGGGGAGGTCATAAACATTTATATCGTAAAATTGACTTTAGACGAAATAAAAAAGAGATATATGGTAGAATAATAACCATAGAATATGATCCTAATCGAAATGCATATATTTGTCTCATACACTATGGGGATGGTGAGAAGAGATATATTTTACATCCCAGAGGAGCTATAATTGGAGATACCATTGTTTCTGGTACAGAAGTTAATATATCAATAGGAAATACCCTACCTTTGAGTGCGATTTGAACTATTGATTTACGTAATTGGAAGTAACCAATTAGGTTTACGACGAAATTTATAAATAAATCACGGATATAATTTATAATTAGAGTATACCCCCATTAGATATACCTCAACATAAAACTGTTGAGTAGTGAAAGCAAGTGATTGAGTTCAGTAGTTCCTCATATAAATTTATTGACTCTATAGATATAGTAATATGGAGAAGATAAAATTATTTGAAGCGAGCACAAAACAAGAAGTATCTATTGTTTAAAAGAGAGTAGAACGATTTATTCACATTTCATTTGATGGTCAGAGGAAAATTGAAAGTTAAACAGTAGAATTTATAAAATAACTTCCCGTAAAAATATAAAAATATAATAAATATAATTATAATTTATAATATATATATATGTCTCCTACGTTACCCATAATATGTGGAAGTATCAACGTAATTTAATAGAGTCATTCGGTCTGAATGCTACATGAAAAACACAAGCCAGATGACGGAACATAGAGACCTAGGATGTATAAAAAATCATAAAAATAAGTGATTGCAGATTTATATAGTTTATATATTACCATATATACATATAGAAAGCCGTATGCTTTGGAAGAAGCTTGTACAGTTTGGGAAGAGATTTTTAATTTATAAAAAAAAATCTACTTCAACCAATATGCCATTAGGCACAGCCATACATAACATAGAAATAACACTTGGAAAGGGTGGACAATTAGCTAGAGCAGCGGGTGCTGTATCGAAACTTATTGCAAAGGAGTTTAAATGGGCCACATTAAGATTACCTTCTGGGGAGGTCCGTTTGATATCAAAAAAATGCTTAGCAACAGTCGGACAAGTAGGTAATGTTGGAATGAACCAAAAAAGTTTGGGTATAGCCGGATCTAAGTGTTGGTTAGGTAAGCGTCCTGTAGTACGAGGTGTAGTTATGAACCCTGTAGATCACCCCCATGGGGGCGGCGAAGGTAGAGCCAAAATTGGTAGAAAAAAACCCGCAACTCCCTGGGGTTATCCTGCACTTGGAAGAAGAAGTAGGAAAAAGAATAAATATAGTGATAATTTTATTATTCGTCGTCGTAAATAATAAAATAAAAATAAATAAATTTTTTAAGTATAAATTTAAGTATAAATGTATAAATAATGTTATGGGCGAACAACAGGAATTGAACCCGCACATGGTGGATTCACAATCCACTGCCTTAATCCACTTGACTACATCCGCCCTTACTTTAATATTTTTTAATTTATAAATTTATAATAATACCAATTAAAAAAAAAAGGAGTAATTAACCATGACACGTTCACTAAAAAACAATCCTTTTGTAGCTAATCATTTATTGTTAAGAATTGAAAAACTTAACATAAGGGAGGATAAAGAAATAATAGTAACTTGGTCTCGAGCATCTACCATTATACCTACAATGATTGGCCATACAATTGCTATTCATAATGGAAAAGAACATTTACCTATTTATATAAAAGATAATATGGTTGGTCACAAATTGGGAGAATTCGTGTCTACTATAACTTTCGTTATACACGCGAAAAAACAATAAAAAATAATAAATATTGTTGGTATTTGTTCTACTAAGTATTCATTTGAAAAGCTTTATCTTTTATCTTAATATTATTTATATTTTTTTTTTATTTATAGTATAGAATATAGGCATATTTATTTTATTTTTCTAATTCTAGTATATTAATACTAGACATTTATCATCCATTGGCAGGTATAACTTGTATGATAAATAATCTAAATTCGGATATAGAAACAAAAGTTTTAGTTCAACATATTTACATGTCTGTTTTCAAAGCACAAAGAATAATTAATCAAATTCGTGGACGTTCTTATGAGGAAACACTCATGATACTGGAATTAATGCCTTATTGGGCATCTTATCCAATTTTAAAATTAGTTTATTCTGCAGCAGCAAATGCTAGTAATAATATGGATTTGAATGAAACTAATTTGTTTATTAGTAAAGCTGAAGTAAATAGAGGTGCTATTTTTAAAAAGTCAGGACCCCGGGTTCTGGGTCATAGTTATATTATAAAAAAAATAAAAAAAAAGACTTGTCATATAAAAATTATTTTAAAAGAATTAAAAGAAAAATAAATATATGGGACAAAAAATAAATCCACTTGGATTAAGACTTGGAACAATTCAAAGTCATCATTCATTTTGGTTCGCAAAACCAAATAATTTTTCCATGAGTCTACAAGAAGATGAAAGAATACGAAATTTTATTAAGAACTATGTAAAAAAAAATAATAAAATATCCTCAAGTTTCGAAGGAATTGTCTATATAGTAATTCAAAAAAGAATAAATTTTATTCAAATAATCATCTATATAGGATTTATCAATTTATTAATAAAAGAATTACAAATGAATGTACAAAAAGAATTTAATTATATAAACCTAAACCATAAACTCAATATTGCTATCATAAGAATTGAAAGGCCTTATGGACAACCTACTATTCTTGCAGAATATATATCTTTACAATTAAAAAAGAGAGTCTCATTTAGAAAAGCAATGAAAAAAGCTATTGAATTAACTGAACAAATGGGTACAAAAGGAATTAAAGTGCAAATTTCAGGTCGTATAGACGGTAAAGAAATTGCACGTGTCGAATGGAGCAGAGAAGGCAGGGTTCCTTTACAAACAATTCGTGCTAAAATTAATTATTGTTCCCATACAATTAAAACTATCTATGGAGCCTTAGGTATCAAAATTTGGATATTTGTAAACCCATAATTAAAAAAAAAATAATAATACACACTTTTATTTATATTTCCATTATATTTAATTAATTATATTTATTTATAGTTGATAAATATTTATATTAATGAGTATAAAAGTATAATGGAAATATAAAGATGAACAATTATGATTTTATAATATTTAATAAAAATTTGATTTACCCCTTAATTTTTTATTTTTTAATATATTTAAATTTTAGTATAATTGCTATGCTCAGTGTGTGACTCGTTCGTTAATTTTTTATTTTTTTTTTATTTAGAGTTTATAATTGATATTAAAAAAAAAACTAATAACAAACTTATAGATTCATATTATAGAGATCCTAATAAAAAATCACTATATGACTGAATGGCTAATAATGGCTAAATCAATAATATAGTTGTAGCAATTTAAATTATTTTAATTTTTTTATTATTAAAATTAATAAAAAAGGGGATGTGTAAAAATGAAAATATGATAGAAAGAAAGAATAAAGATATTAATAATATATAATTCCCAATATTTATGGTTTATGAATAAAATTACCCCATAAAAAAAGCAGTGTTATAAAGCATAAACATTAATTTAATTTACAATACAAATATACAAATAATTAAGTAAATAACAAATATTTATAATATAATCTATATTTATATAATTTATTATATATTATTATATATTATATATGTTATTATATATGTATTATATGTATGTAAAAATAAATAAAAGTAAAATAATTTAATTGAGTTTTGGTTTAATAAAAACTGAGTATATTTATTCAGAAAAAAAAATAACAGATTTTGTTTAGAGCTCCATTGCAGAGTTCAAGCCTAAGTATTAATATAGAAACTATGGGAACGATAGAACCTGTGATTACATATAGATTACATAAGATTTTTTTTTAACAAATTAATACTAATGATTCATTGGTTAGGATGGCGGAATAAACCAAGACTAAATTTATTTTTTTTAATGGTCATAAATTTAATCTAAAAATTAAATAGTAAATATGAATAAAATAATAAAGAGTAAATATTCGCCCGCGAAACATTTATTTTTTTTATTGAATTTATTGTATGACTATTTACTTAATTATTTAAATTATTTAATTGTTTTATTCGCGAGGAGCTGGATGAGAATAAACTCTCATGTCGGGCTCTGCAGTAGAGATGGAATTAAGAAACAACCATCAACTATAACCCAAAAAGAACCAGATTTCGTAAACAACATAGAGGTAGAATGAAGGGAATATCTTGCCGAGGCAATAATATTTGTTTTGGCAAATATGCTCTTAAGGCAATAGAACCTGCTTGGATCACAGCTAAGCAAATAGAAGCAGGGCGGAGAGCAATGACACAAAATTTATGCCGTGGTGGTGGCGGTGTAAAGATATGGTTACGTATATTTCCAGATAAACCTATTACTGTAAGACCTACAGAAACACGTATGGGTTCAGGCAAGGGATTCCCCGAATATTGGGTATCCGTTGTTAAACCGAACCAAATACTTTATGAAATAAGTGGAGTATCAGAAACCGTAGCCAAATATGCTATGGAAATAACTGCATGCAAAATGCCTATACGAACTAAATTTATAATTTACAGAAAAGAATAATAAATTAGAATTAAAAAATAACTATAATAATATATTTATATATTTAAATAAAATTAAAAATTTTATGATTTATGATTCAACCTCAAACCCTTTTAAATGTAGCGGATAACAGTGGAGCTCAAGAATTGATGTGTATTCGAATCGTAGGAACCGGTAATCATCAATATGCTAACATCGGCGATGTTATTGTTGCTGTAATTAAAGGAGCATCGCCCAACATGCCTCTAGAAAAATCAGAAATAATTAGAGCTGTTATTGTACGCACATGTAAAGAACTCAAACGAGGTAACGGAATTATAATACGATCTGATGATAATGCAGCGGTTATAATTGATAAAGAAGGAAATCCAAAAGGAACTCGAATTTTTGGTGCGATTGCTCGGGAATTGCGACATTTTAATTTTACCAAAATAGTTTCATTAGCACCCGAAGTTTTATAAATATAGTTTTTTTTATAGATTAAATTTATAGATTAAAATAGTATAAAAATACAAATATATGAAATAGATATGATTCATATTTAATATATTGTATATTGTATTTCATTAATATAAATAAAAAAAAAATAAAACAAAAAACATGTTGATCAGTTGATCATATAAAAATTAGGAGGTACCAATAACTATATTTAGTCATGGGCAGGAACATTATTGCCGATATAATAACTTCTATAAGAAATGCTGATATAAATAAAAAGGAAAGAGTTAGAATAGTATCTACTAATATCACTAAAAACATTGTTAAAATACTTTTACGAGAAGGTTTTATTAAAAATGTTCGCAAACATCAAGAAAGTAAAAAAAAATTCTTAGTTTCAACCTTAAGACATAGAAAGATTAGGAAAGAAAATAAAATTAATTTAAAATGTATCAGTCGACCCGGTCTACGAATATATTCCAACTATAAACGAATAATTAAGATTTTAGGTGGAATAGGGATTATAATTATTTCTACTTCTAGAGGTATAATGACAGATAAAGAAGCTAAACTAGAAAAAATTGGAGGAGAAATTTTGTATTATATATGGTAATTTTTATAAAATAACCTAATTTTATCTTTAACTTACTATTTGTAAAATAGATAAAATAAGTTAATTATAGAACTCTTCCTATATTAGTTAATACTTAAAGGGTTTTCTATGTAATTTTCTATGTAAAATAAAAGTAAAATAAAATGAAAGAACAAAAAGTGATTCATGAGGGTTTAATTACTGAATCATTTCCCAACGGTATGTTCCAAGTTAGATTAGATAATGAAGATCTAATTATAGGTTATATTTCAGGTAGAATCCAACATAGTTTTATACGTATACTAATTGGAGATAAAGTCAAAGTCGAAATTAGTTGTTATAATTCAACCAGAGGACGTATAATTTATAGACTTAAAAAAAAATAAGTATAAATATGAAAATAAGGGCTTCTGTTCGTAAAATTTGTAAAAAATGTTGCTTGATTCGTAGACGAGGAAAAATTAGAGTAATTTGTTACAATCCGAGACATAAACAGAGACAGGGTTAATCCTTATAAAGTTATAAATATGATATAATAAAATATGAAAAAATTTATAGAAAAAATTGGTTTACGTAATAATACATGTATAATACCAAAAATAGTTATTCATGTTCAAGCAAGTTTCAACAATACTATTGTAACTGTTACAGACATACGAGGTAAATTGGTTTCTTGGTCTTCCGCAGGTGCTTCTGGATTCAGAGGTACAAGAAAAGGAACACCCTATGCTGCTCAAGCTGCAGCATTTAATGCTATTTGCACATTAGTTGATCAGCAGCAGGGTATTAAAATTAAACTAGCAGAAGTTATTATAAAAGGTCCAGGTCTCGGAAGAGACGCGACATTACGAGCCGTTAGTAGAAATAGTATATTATTAAGTTTTGTACGTGATGTTACACCCATGCCACATAATGGATGTCGTCCCCCTAAAAAAAGACGTGTATAGTTTAATCAATAATGTACAACAAACTTATTTATTATTATCGTTTTTTTTTGTTCTATCACCATTTATGAAAGGTAAAGGTAGTATTTATAGGTATCTACAATGGGAATTAAAAACAATAAATATTATTTATAAAAATATTCAATAACTTATGGGTTCGTTCACTGCTCATTGAAAACTCTAGAACTACTAAATGCAATAGTTCAATGATGAAGTTAATAAAACTATCATTACGTTTCCATATTAAAGTAATTTATAGTACTTAACTTTTTTATTTTAATGCCCATTGGTGTTCCAAAAGTACCTTTTCGGAGTCCTGGAGAGGAAGATGCAGTTTGGATTGACGTATAGTGCGACTTGTAAGACATATTGGTCATATGGTATTTTCCCGTTATCTCTCCCAATTGAGTATTCTCTGTTTCGCCCAATACAATAATCTAATATTGTATTAATTGAACCTTAAATAATTTGGCAATAATTTGGAGCGTGAAGCACGATAATTAATAATAATTAATATATAAAAATATAATATTAATATTATAAATTAAAAAATATTGATGGTTTACTTGTACTTATAAAATAAAGTATCCAGGCTCCGTTCATCCGTTTATAAAATAACAACTTGTATTTGTATTTTTAAGGATATTAAACAATTAAAAAAAAATACAAATTAGGAGTGGTACTGGAATCATTTTACCTATATGTTCAAATGTAATTCGGTCAAATATCATCCGGAGCAGAAAAAGAACCTAAAATAATTTAAAAGGGCCCATTCAGTAACAATAAAATTGCATCATAATTTTAATTTTTAATTTCGATGAAACAAACAATACATCAATGATAAGTTATTTAAATAAGTTCATAAAATTAAAGTAATATAAAAATAATGTGAAATGAAAAAATAAATAGAATTTAAATAAACACATTGATTTTTTTCGCAATTTATTTTGAACCGTATGCATCCAGAGGTGCACGTACGGTTCCACAGGGATACAAATTTGCCCTAATCAATCGACTTCATCGAGAAAGATTGCTCTTTTTAGGCCAAGAGGTTGATAGTGAAATCTCGAATCAACTTGTTAGTCTAATGGTATATCTCAGCATAGAAGATGCTACTAAGAATCTTTATTTGTTTATAAATTCTCCAGGCGGATGGGTAATACCAGGAATAGCCATTTATGATACTATGCAATTTGTGTCACCGGATGTACATACAATATGTATGGGATTAGCTGCTTCAATGGGATCCTTCATTCTAGTCGGAGGAGAAATTACTAAACGTCTAGCATTTCCTCACGCTTGGCGCCAATGGGTTTTTATTAAAAAAAATAATACTATGCCTTCGCTGTATATAAAATATAAATCGAATATGAATAAAATAATAAGTAATAATAGCATGGCACTTTTAGTTCTATATGAACAAACTATTATTGGGTTTTTATAACATGATATTTTATATCGAAATAGTAGTATTAAAGAAAGGTCATTCCTAATTTTATGTGTAAAGTAAGAATTAATTTTAGCGTTACAAACCATTATTCTTACACAAGAGTAAAAAAATAGAGAAAATAAATTTTTTTTATTGTATCATTATTATATCATATTAAAAATTAACTTTGGGATTGCTAAACTACAGACGAGATAAATATATAAAGCAACAGAACCATCATAGTATCTTTTTAACTAATCTGAAAGTATGAAAGGAAGGGTGGCAAATGGATCCGGTTTATATTGTATAGGTTCTATTTATTATTTTTATATATTTTTTATAGAATAAATTCCATTACAAAGCCGTATGCAATGTACAAAAAATGCCTGTACGGTTGTTTAATTCTATTTTTTATTATTGTTATTTTTTAATTAACATTTTTATTTTAATTATTTTAACCAAATCATGCAATATATAAATAATAGATATAAGAACAGTTCATGATGTTATATATATATAATCAGGGTTATGATTCACCAACCTGCTAGTTTTTTTTACGAGGCACAAGCAGTGGATTTTATACTGGAAGCAGAAGAATTATTGAAACTTCGCGAAACTATAACAAAAGTGTATGTACAAAGAACGGGCAATCCTTTATGGATTATATCCGAAGATATGGAAAGAGATGTTTTTATGTCAGCAAAAGAAGCCCAAGTTCATGGCATCGTTGATCTTGTATCAGTCGATAATTAAAATATTGGAAATTTCATATAAATAATATAAATATATGAATATAAATAATTTATAATTTTTATAATAACATAAGAATCAACCATCAGGTTAAGATTAATATAAACCAACCTGCTCTATTCTATCTAGAATGAGATTATATAGATATACCATGCCAACCTTTAAACAACTTATTAGGAACACAAGACAGGCAATAAGAAATATAATAAAATCTCCTGCTCTTAGAGGATGTCCTCAGCGTAGAGGAACTTGTACTAGGGTGTATGTGCGACTCGTTAAGTTCAGATCATGAGTTTTAAAATTAAACTTTTTTTTTTATAGATAGATTGAAAGACAATTTTTTAATTATGTTATGAATTTATGTTTATGGTTTATATTGGTGCAAATCCAATCACTTAGTTTAATTAGTTTGAGATGATAAATAAGTTTCCATTGATAACAAATAGTTATCCATTGAGCGGAGGCAAAAGGCTATGCTACTACCCTTTTTTTATTTAAAAAACGGACTAACAAGGTCAGCTATCTTGTTAACTTTCATAATTTAACATAATTTAATGCCGTCACTTTATCTTTATGGATAATTTTTCTGTGAAAAGTAATATTACTTTATAATTTAAAAATAAATATATAGAGCCAAATAATGTGAACTATACAAGTTCGTAATAAATTTGATTAATGATTAAAATGTAAAAAAAATAAGCTCCGGTGTATAGAGAGGATCTCATCGTTTAATAAGTTGCCATATAAACGAGGTAACCCATTATTATTTCTTATTTATAGTATTTACAGGAAAGATAAAAGATACATTGAATAAATAACGTGGTCAGGAAGGTTATAGTGGCAAAAGACATTGGAATTTATATTTTATATATGGGAATAATCCGTTTTGTTATTAATCGACCGGAGGCAAAGAATGGCTGAAAGAAGATAAGTTATTCAATAAAGTTTCATTTGATTCAATGACCAGAATTAAACGAGGATATAAAGCTCGTAGACGTCGTAAAAAGATTTGTTTATTTACATCAACTTTTATAGGGGCTCATTCAAGACTTACTCGAACAACTACTCAACAAAGAATTAGAGCTTTAGTTTCCTCTCATCGAGATAGGAATAGGAAAAAGAGGGATTTTCGTCGTTTGTGGATCACTCGTATAAATTCGATAATTCGTAAGGATAGGCTATTCTATAGTTATAGCCTATTCATAAAAAATATGTACAAGAGCCAATTGCTTATAAATCATAAAATAATTTTTCAAATAGCCCTATCAAATAAAAATTATTTTGATATTATTTCAAATAAAATCTTAATATATTAATATTTAATATATTAATATATTCTATTATATATATTATATAGGAAATAGGAATATAGAAAAAAAAAGAATTATTTAAATAGTATTTCCCGGAGAATGGACTCCGGGAATTTTGAGTAGTAAGAATAAATCTTTTTTTTTTATAAAAAATATAAAATTAGCTTGAATTATGATTGGAGTATATTTATATTATTTATGACTAGTAGTTATATATATATTAATATATATTAATTTATTAAATTTATTAATTATGCTTTCTACAATTGTTTTTAATTATTATGAAAAGATAATAAAGATAAAATACGAGCTTGTTTTATAGCAATAGTAATTAATCGTTGTTGTTTAAAGGTCAACTTATTTGTCCGTCTAGATAATATTTTATCTTGTTCACTCAGAAATCGACTAATTAGACTCATGTTTATATAATTTATTTGATCTCCTGACCTAATCAAGGTTAAACGTTTATTCAGAGTTTGTTTGTATTTATCCATGGTTTTATTATTCCTTATATAATACTATATAAAAATATAAAAATAAATATAATTTATAGAATCCTATTTTTTTATTCATTTAACATTTGTATTTTTGTATTAGATATGTTAAAATATAAAATTATTAATCTTCTATTCTAGCACTACGTTCCATCTATTTCTTTATTTCCCCATGAATAGTATACTTTTGGCAATAGCGACAAAATTTTCTAAATTCTAGTTTATTGGGTGTATTGTGTCGATTCTTTTGAGTAATATACCTATAAATTCCTGATAATTCTTTATTGACACATCTTTGAACACAACAGGTACATTCCAAAATAACTATAATTCTAATATATTTAACCTTGGCCATGAACCTCCTTTTCATTTTTATTTATTTTTTTTATACAAACCAAATAAAAAATAAATAAAAATGTATAAAACAAAAATTTTTAAAAGGGATATATCACATTTGTTTTGGGTTAAAAAAATAATTTTAATCATATCTACATCTACTGTTATATAAAAATAAAAAATAAAAGCGCTCTTAGTTCAGTTCGGTAGAACGTGGGTCTCCAAAACCCGATGTCGTAGGTTTAAATCCTACAGGGCGTGATTATATTTATGTTATGTCGATTTACAATTACAATGAAATCATTTACCAAAACAAAGTATAATTTAAATTTTACATTATAAAAAAATAAGGTTAATCAAAGGTCCAACTGATGTAATAAAAATATAAAGTTTTTAATATTTTTTTAATATTTTAATATTTTAATAATAAATAATGAATGAATGTATAAATCAATAAAGTATACCTATTCCTCTTTACTCTTTATACTTCTATATGAATATGTATGATAACCCTCTTTTTCATATAATTCATAAATTGGATTATTCTTATTATTATAAATTTATATTTTATTTAATATTTATTCAATGGAATAAAACCATGTAGATTAAATAAATCATTTAGAACATCTTTTAAAGTATTACGTGGTACGATTAAATCAAATAAACCCTTATGGAATAAATATTCAGACACTTGTGAACCGTCGGGTACTGTTTTTTTCAATGTTTGTTCAATCACTCTTTTACCCGCAAATGCAATGTAGGCATTAGGTTCAGCAATAATGATATCTCCCAACATACCAAAACTTGCTGTAACTCCACCAGTTGTAGGAGATGTAAGTATTGATATATAGAATAATTTTTTATTTGATTGATAATCATATAAAGCAGAAGATATTTTAGCCATTTGCATCAAGCTTAAACTTCCTTCTTGCATGCGTGCTCCTCCAGAAGCACATACAATAATGACAGGTAGAGATCTATTAGTAGCATACTCGATCAAACGGGTTATTTTCTCACCTACTACGGATCCCATACTACCTCCCATAAACTGAAAATCCATAACTCCAATTGCTATGTAAATACTATTTAATTGACCTATGCCCGTTTGAACAGCTTCAGTTAAACCTGTTTTTAGTTGATAAAAAGAGATACGATCTATATAAGATTCCTCTTCTAAATGAAATTCAATGGGGTCTATAGAGACCATATCTTCATCCATAGGTTCCCAAGTGCCAGGATCAATAAATAGTTCTATTCTATCTGAACTACTCATTTTCAAATGATATCCACAGTGTTCACAAATATTCATTTTTGAACTAAAAAATTTTTTATAATTTAATCCATAACAATTATCACATTGAACCCATAACTGTTTGTATTTTGTATTTAGATTGGAATCTTTAGATTTCTCTATTATATTTAAATAACTGCTACTATAATTTACAATTTCAATACTACTTGTACTTTCCATAAAAATAAAACTATAAATGTAACTGTAAATGTCACTATTAATACTGATTTCAAAACTAAGATAAATATCAATACAACTATTAATGTGATTATTACAATTATATTTATTATCAGACATGGAATAATAATAGTAGTAATTACTAAGTTCACTATAAATAATAGAAATAATAGGATTTTCAATATTAAAATATGCAGAATAAGTGTCACCCTTACTATTTATAAATAAAAAAGTTTGATCTATGATCAAACTCCAAATATTGCTGCTATCAAATAAATAATTTATATAATTAATATAATTTAAATTATAACGATCCCAACAATGAATCTTTTTCTCCGCATCATTTATAATAAATTCTTCACTTCCACCGGTATGTCCAATAGCATAAAGACTAACCATTGATTTACTTAGGTCACACCTATGTTCTAACTTATTGTTAGACAACATTAATTTTAAATAACATTTTTCCATAGATTATTAGATTATTTCTGCCCCTATACTTTTATGAATATTTTATGAAAACATAATACTAATAGATTTATATGAATAGTCATTTAGTCATTTGATGAATAAAAAATAAGATGAGTATAAAAACTTATTAGATATCATGGAATTTGGTATATAATAAGTTATACCTACTATTGGATTTGAACCAATGATTCTTGCCGTATGAAAGCAATACTCTAACCATTGGGTTAAGTAGGTTATTTATAACCACAAAAAATAGTCTCCATCACTATAGATAAAATTAGTGATCATGATCAAACAATTCATTACAGAGTTTTATATATTTTTTTTTGAAGATTAATTGATAATTGAACAAAAATAAAAAGATAGTCCTATTTTACAGAAACAAAATTAAATATCTTTATCATCTAATTCACTCTGTTATTTCACAAAAATATATGAATATAAATAACCGTATTTTATCTTTTATAACACAATATGAACATATATGTTCAAGGAATATACTTTATTAAATCATTTATAATACATATTATTTTATTATTTGCTTATAGATTATATTTTTATTTTGCTTATAGATTATATTTTTATTGTCAAATTCAAATTAAAGTTAATCAAAAAGGAGCCTTTAATATGTCTCGTTACCGAGGGCCTCGTTTCAAAAAAATATATCGACTGGGGGCTTTACCGGGACTAACTAGTAAAAGAACCAAATCTGGAAGTGATTTTAAAATCCAATTGTGCTCTAGAAAAAGATCACAATATTGTATTCGTTTAGAAGAGAAACAGAAATTGCGTTTTCATTATGGTCTTACAGAACGACAATTACTTAAATATGTGCATATTGCTGTAAAAATAAAAGGGTCAACAGGACAGGTTTTACTGCAACTACTTGAAATGCGTTTGGATAACATACTTTTCCGATTAGGAATGGCTTCGACCATTCCTGGAGCCAGACAATTAGTTAACCATAAACACATTTTAGTTAATGGTAGTATAGTGGATATACCAAGTTATCGTTGCAAACCCCGAGATATTATTACTACTAAAGATAAAGAAAGATCAAAAGCTATGATTCAAAATTATCTTGCTTCCTCCTCCCACATTTATGTGCCAAACCATTTGACTCTAGATTCCTTAAAATATAAAGGATTTGTAAATCAAATAATAGATAGGAAATGTATAGGTCTGAAAATAAATGAGTTATTGATCATAGAATATTATTCCCGTAAGACTTGATTCTAACAAAAATAAAAATATAAAAAAAATTATTTCTGCTTAGCAATAATTCTTGTAGTAGTATAATAGCTAGGAATATTTTAAAGGCATTATGACATTAATATTACCAAGGTTTAACTCAGGATTCATTACTATAAATCTATTTAAAAACTATAAATCTATTTAAAATAAAATATATTTTATAAGCACATAATTATACGTGGATCAATTAGGATAGGACCTTGTTATTCTTGTTATAACTTAGTTATAACTTATATTAGGGAATATTACTTCTTTATCTTTAGTAACTCAACACATGTACTCTTTACCTGCTTTATGCGTATTCATACCACAAGTTATACTCCTTACCAAATAACAGTATTATTAATAATGTTATACCATATAAAATATAAGTCAAATAGTTATTTTCATTTTATAAGCACTATTTGTTTTGTATTAGACCACTTTTCCTTAGGTTATATATTCACTTATGCAGTTTTATTTATTGCCTTAACATCATAAAAATAAAAGTTGTATTAATTTTTAATTTATATGAATCTATAAATAAATTTTATATACCTTATGATATTTTTCCATATATAATTTGAGCTGTATCTATATAATTGATAAAAATAGGAATTGAACATTATGTCAAGAAAAAGTTTGATTCAAAGGAATAATAAGCGCCATAAATTGGAAAATAAATATTGTTGTATTCGTCAATCCTTAAAAAAAGAAATAAGCAAAATTTACTCAAAGAGGAAACAATGGGAAATTAATGTAAGATTGCAGTCTCTACCACGTAATAGTGCGCGGATACGTCTTCATAAACGTTGTTTTTTAACCGGAAGACCTAGAGGGAACTATAGAGACTTTGGACTATCTGGACACATACTTAGAGAAATGGTTCATGCATGTTTGTTACCAGGCGCAATAATATCAAGTTGGTAAGGAACCTTCTTGTTATATATAATTATAATTATATATTATATATATATTATATATTATAGAGATATAGAATAGAAGGTTCCTTTACCATTTTGTATAGGTAGATTTAATCTTTATTTTATTATTCGTCCATCAGTTTACACCAGTTGTTAAACGCGGGGTAGAGCAGCTTGGTAGCTCGCAAGGCTCATAACCTTGAGACCACGGGTTCAAATCCTGTCTCCGCAACATTTGACTAACCATTTTAAGAAGCAAATCCAATGGGTTATACTAAACCTATTATAAACCTCGCTTAGTAAAAATTTATATGCCCTCATCGTCTAGTGGTTCAGGACATCTCTATTTCAAGGAGGTAACGGGGATTCAACTTCCCCTGAGGGTAGTGGACTACAAAATACAAAATGGATTTGATCATTTAATCATGTATTATCAATAAATCTATAATTTATTTAATTAATCCTTACTGGATTCCTGGGTCGATGCCCGAGCGGTTAATGGGGACGGACTGTAAATTCGTTGACGATATGTCTACGCTGGTTCAAATCCAGCTCGTCCCAGAATTAATCAAAATTTATTAATAAGATATAAAATTTGTTCATAAATTCATATAAATTAAAAAAAAACCATATTATACATATCATATATCATATCAAGGGCGGAATATGCGGGTTTAAAACCCGTAACCATAAGTAATAAGTACCGGATCCAATTAATTGATCAAATAATATTTCTTTACCTAATCTTTAAATGAACTTCACATAATTATCTCGACATAATACTTTTATACTTTTCCTTTTCGGGTTAAGATTAAATCACACCTTCTTTAGTTATGACTTATTACTTTTTTATTATTCTCTATTCTCATAGTTATTATCTTATGCCCATAATTAATTTGCTTAATACTTATTTATACCTTTTTGAACCACACTAATATCCCATTTTTTATAAATTATATTATACAGAACGAGCCCATGATTGTACTTTTATTATATTTTTACGGGGCAACAATTAATAAAGTTCGATAAACAGTATTAAGAATATTTTTTTTGTTTATCAGGCGACACCCAGATTTGAACTGGGGATAAAAGATTTGCAGTCCCCCGCCTTACCACTTGGCCATGCCGTCAAGTTCCATTAAAAATTAATAATATATTTTTTTAATAAATGTTAAATCCTGTATAGAAGGTTCCATAGGAACAATTATTTATTTAATAAGGTACTGAATCTTTTTGAAAAAAAAAATATAAAGTATTGGAAAATGAGAAGACAATATTGTAACATTAATTTGGAAGAAATGACAGAAGCAGGAGTTTTTTTTGGTCATGGTACTAATAAATGGAATCCTAGAATGGCTCCTTACATCTCTGCAAAGCATAAAGGTATTCATATTATAAATCTTACTATAACTGCTCGTTTTTTATCAGAAGCCTGCCATTTAGTTTTTGATGCAGCAAGTAGGGGGAAAGAATTCTTAATCGTTGGTACAAAAAATAAAGCATCATATTTAGTAGCATCAGCAGCCATAGTGGCTCGATGCCATTATATTAATAAAAAATGGCTTGGTGGTATGTTAACTAATTGGACTACTACAGAAACAAGACTTAATAAGTTAAGAGAATTAAGATCAGGACAAAATATGGGGAATTTAAATTGTATACCAAAAGGAAACGCAGCGATGTTTAATAGAAAATTTAGAAAATTGTATAATTTGCAAGAATATCTAAGTGGAATAAAATATATGACGGAATTACCCGATATTGTAATTATTGTTGATCAGCAAGAAGAATATATGGTTCTTCGAGAATGTGTTATTTTAGGTATTCCGACTATTTGTTTAATAGATACAAATTGTAACCCAGATATTTCAGATATTTCTATTCCGACCAACAATGATGCTATAGCTTCAATTAAATTGATTCTTACTAAATTAGTATCTGCAATTTGCGAGGGTCGTTCTAGTTATATGAAAAATTATTGATTATATTATTATTATCATTCTAGGACGGGAGGATTCGAACCTCCAATTAACGGGACCAAAACTCGTTGCCTTACCACTTGGCCACGCCCCATTTATATTAGTTATTCATCAATAAACTAAAACCAAAATAAATATTATCTCAAAGTATCTGTTAAAAATGTCAATAAGTTTGCTTAATTATTTTAAAATTTAAAACTAATTTGTTTATTTTTTTATGTTATATTTTATATTATTTATAAAAATAAAATATGGAATAATTTTAAGTTAAATTATCTATTTAAATTATCTATATATAAAATATAAACATTTATGCATGAGTTATGTATTGGTTCAGTCAATGATTATTCATTATTACATATTGAATAAATTGCATAAGATTACAAATTAAAAAATAAAAATAAAATTATAAGAATATAAGGAGAATGTTATGGTAAAACTTCGTTTGAAACGATGTGGTAGAAAGCAACGTGCGACTTGAAGGACATAATTGTATGTGGATTCTTGCATCCACCATTTTATATACTAATAATATGTTCTTGTCTCGACATATTTTGTTCTGCTAGTAACCTGTTTTGGGTTTGTTAAATAAAGATACTTATGTAGCTCGAGCAAAAATGATTGATTCATTTATCGGGGGAATAATCTAGGGTTACTTAAAATCAATTAAGTTATAATAACTTTGTAAATATTAAATATATCATAAATATAATAAATATAGAGTTTTAAATAATTAATTAAAAAAATAAAATTTGTTTATTATTATTTTTAATTTCTCTCTTATCCATATAAAGAACAAAATAAATAACAAAAGGTATGTTGTTTACTTTTTTAAAATTTTAAAAGGATTAATGATCACCGAAGTAATGTCTAAACCCAATGATTTAACAAATTAGATAAAGCGTAAATCAAATATAATAAATTCCGAAACAAGGAAACACTATTTTAATTTTAATTTGTCTAAATAATTGGATCGGAATGATAAATATTAAAATATATATCCAAAAGGAGACAAAAAAAAAGTTATACACAGCTCAATAAATTTTAAATTTTTTTTAAAAACTATTAAACTTGAGTTAGGAGTACAAATTAAATATATTTTTATGTTAAATAATAAAAAATTTAAAATTAAAGTTAAATTATTTATGGATCCTTTGTTCTTGAACCGTATGAGGAGAAAACTTCCTATACGTTTCTGAGGGGGGGCATATTTATATACATCTATCCCAATGAGCCATCTATCGAATCGTTGCAATTGATGTTCGATCCCGAAGAGAAGGAAGATATATTAAAAAAGTGGGTTTTTATGATCCGATAAATAATAAAACTTATCCAAATGTTAATCATATTTTATATTTCATTGACAAAGGGGCTAAACCGACAAGAACTGTTTATGATGTTTTAAAGAAAACAGGATTTTT